TGAAAAGAATTTCATGTTCCCTTCCTTCTTACGTATTAATATATAGAATAATGAAAATCGATAATAGAAATGTTGCATATTTCTATATCTATATCTCCCGAGAACCCCCCTTTTTTGACTATGAATCCCTGTTGGATCGGATTTTAACGAATCCTTAGGGAACTCGTAAGAAACTCCTTATTATAACCTTATTATAAGGAGAACAAGAATAAAAAAGCGGATTATCATACATATATTTTGTGTAGAAAGATGAATAGGTACACTTATTTAGTTCTACATTCCTTGCACTTATTATATACTTATAATAGATATACTTATCATAAGATATATTTATAACAGGTACAAATATTAAATCGAGGCACCTACTCTATGACAGATTTCAATTTACCCTCTATTTTTGTGCCTTTAGTGGGCCTAGTATTTCCGGCAATTGCAATGGCTTCTTTATCCCTTCATGTTCAAAAAAACAAGATTGTTTAGATCCGATGGGGTCAAATCTCATCAATTTATTTTAACACTTGGACTTGGATCATAATACAGATATCTTTTAGTGGAATAGGGTACGGTACGACATGCGGCTCCCTCCGAGCACAAATAAAAAAGCTGTTATTGTTATGCATGCAGATCCATGATATATGGATAAATGCATGTATATTATATGCAGTTATAGCTGTTTTTGTTTTAAAATGGATCAGCGAATATCTGAAATAGAAAGTCAATGTATCTATATGTATGTAGATATACATAGTGGGATCATATGAAGGGGATGTTATTATTTTATATCTAACCAATTCGATGAATTACTCCTAATGGGTTACATCATAATAGTGCTAGTTGATGAGAGTTACTTCGGGATCAAAACAAAAAAAGTAAAGTCAAATTCATTTGGCTTATTCTCTTCTTTCAATTCCAATAGAATGCAACTGGATCTAGTATGAACTGGCAATCAGAACGTATATGGATAGAACTTATAACGGGGTCTCGAAAAACAAGTAATTTCTGCTGGGCCTGTATCCTTTTTTTAGGTTCACTAGGATTCTTATTGGTTGGAACTTCCAGTTATCTTGGTAGGAATCTGATATCCTTATTTCCCTCTCAGCAAATCCTTTTTTTTCCCCAAGGAATCGTGATGTCTTTCTATGGGATCGCTGGTCTGTTCATTAGTTCCTATTTGTGGTGCACAATTTCATGGAATGTAGGTAGTGGTTATGATCTTTTCGATAGAAAAGAAGGAATAGTGTGTATTTTTCGTTGGGGATTTCCTGGAATAAATCGTCGCATCTTCCTTCGATTCCTTATGAGAGATATCCAGTCGATCAGAATGGAAGTTAAAGAGGGTCTTTATCCTCGTCGTGTCCTTTATATGGAAATCAGAGGCCAGGGAGCCATTCCCTTGACTCGTACCGATGAGAATTTTACTCCACGAGAAATTGAACAAAAAGCTGCTGAATCGGCCTATTTCTTGCGCGTACCAATTGAAGTATTTTGAAATGAACTGAAGTTTCTTCGGAACGTTTATTCGAGCAAAACAAAACATGTTCGATTCTATTTCCCCCGTTCCGTTGGTAATACCGTTGTGGCCCATAGAATAAAGCAGGCGGACGAATACGGAACAACCATAATAAGAAGCTATTTTTATCCACCAAAACCAAAACTCTTTTTTTTGCATATGGAACTCAACTCAATTCTTCCATACTAGTAACAAATCTAATAAGTATGTATTCATCACACATATCAGAACATTTCGGAATACAGTACAGAATTCATCTTTTTATGCCCAATATTTTGAATTGATACGTTAGATACAGATGGATCGTATCTCGTAAATTATCTCTCTTTCATCAATCGATGTTTCTTTTTTTTTTATCCTTTCTTTTGCTCCTTGATGACCAAACGATTGGATCTCTCATAACTATTCAATTTCTCTCTTGTTTTGCCACCCATTTCGGATTTCATCATCAATATTCTTCAGAAATATCCCCTCAATTATTCCTGGGCTGTGGGTAGCCAGTGAAACATTTCGAAATAATTGATTGATCCAAGGGAGTTCTTTCGTCTCGAAATCCGAATAATATTCATTATTTCAAGTGGTTTTTCGGGCATTCATTGAAAGGAACAAATGAAGATACAATTGGTTCGAATTTGACCAATTGAGATATCTGGGAACTTTATTATTTCTTCATTCGAAACGGACCCTTATTCTATTTCTATATTCTTTCTAGATCCAAGGACTAAACAATTCAAAAAAAAAAAAGAAGGAATAGATCCGATCCATAGGTTCCATACCTTGTTATAGAACTCATGCTTCATAGAAATATCGGATCAGATAGAGTCGGCGAATGAAGCAGTTTCATTAACAATTCACAGAACAGATTCAAAGTGCCAAAAAAGAAAGCATTGACTCCCCTCCCATATCTTGCATCTATAGTCTTTTTGCCCTGGTGGATCTCTATCTCATTTAATAAAAGTCTGGAACCTTGGGTTACTAATTGGTGGAATACCAGGCAATCCGAAACTTTTTTGAATGATATTCAAGAGAAGAACGTTCTAGAAAGATTCATAGAATTAGAACAACTATTCCTGTTGGACGAAATGATAAAGGAGTACCCGGGGACACAGATACAAAAGCTTCGTATAGGAATCCACAAAGAAACAATACAATTGGTCAAAATGCACAATGAAGATCATATCCATATCATTTTGCATTTCTCGACAAATATAATCTGTTTTGCTATTCTAAGTGGTTATTCTATTCTGGGTAATGAAGAACTTGTCATTCTTAATTCTTGGGTTCAGGAATTCCTCTATAACTTAAGCGACACAATAAAAGCTTTTTCTATTCTTTTATTAACTGATTTATGTATCGGATTCCACTCGCCCCATGGTTGGGAACTAATGATTGGTTCGGTCTACAAAGATTTTGGATTTGCTCATAACGATCAAATTATATCTGGTCTTGTTTCCACTTTTCCAGTCATTCTAGATACAATTTTGAAATATTGGATCTTCCATTATTTAAATCGTGTATCTCCTTCACTTGTAGTGGTTTATCATTCAATGAATGAATGAAGAACTCATTTGATCTGCCGATATCAATCAAATCCGAATGTTACTTCGTACATAAACAAACCCTTTTTAATCTGACTCACTCTTTATACTTCTACCCGTCTAGGGGATTCCCCCTCCAGTACAATGGCAGAATCGTGGATAGGGAACTATACTAGCTACCTACCTAATTTATTGTAGAAATTTCTGGGATCAATAATTGGACCATGCAAAATAGAAATACCTTTTCTTGGGTAAAGGAACAGATGACTCGATTCATTTCCGTATCGATCATGATATATGTCATAACTCGGACATCTATTTCAAATGCATATCCCATTTTTGCGCAGCAGGGTTATGAAAATCCACGAGAAGCAACTGGGCGTATTGTATGCGCCAATTGCCATTTAGCTAATAAGCCCGTGGATATTGAGGTTCCACAAGCTGTGCTTCCTGATACTGTATTTGAAGCAGTTGTTCGAATCCCTTATGATATGCAACTGAAACAAGTTCTTGCTAATGGTAAAAAGGGGGCTTTGAATGTAGGGGCTGTTCTTATTTTACCCGAGGGATTCGAATTAGCTCCCCCCGATCGTATTTCTCCCGAGATGAAAGAAAAGATAGGCAATCTTTCTTTTCAGAGTTATCGCCCCACTAAAAGAAATATTCTTGTGGTAGGTCCTGTTCCTGGTCAGAAATATAGTGAAATCGTCTTTCCCATTCTTTCCCCGGACCCTGCTACTAAGAAAGACGTTCACTTCTTAAAATATCCCATATATGTAGGTGGGAACAGGGGAAGAGGTCAGATTTATCCCGATGGGAACAAGAGTAACAATACAGTCTATAATGCTACAGCAGCAGGTATAGTAAACAGAATAGTACGTAAAGAAAAAGGGGGCTATGAAATAACCATAGCTGATGCATCGGATGGACACCAAGTGGTTGATATTATACCTCCAGGACCAGAACTTCTTGTTTCAGAGGGTGAATCTATCAAGCTTGATCAACCATTAACGAGTAATCCCAATGTGGGTGGATTTGGTCAGGGAGATGCAGAAATAGTACTTCAAGATCCATTACGTGTCCAAGGTTTGTTGTTCTTCTTGGCATCTGTTATTCTGGCACAAATCTTTTTGGTTCTAAAAAAGAAACAGTTTGAGAAGGTTCAATTGTCCGAAATGAATTTCTAGATCCACGGATTCATCAAGCTGGTAAAAAGAGCCGAATTGTTGTGATCGATGCAATTCTGTATGATCCAAAAAAATCATGGAAAATGTTTTGCTTGCTTTGTTTATACTGTTTTTATTTTTCTGCGAGATGTCGGAAATTGCTTGTATCCCATTCCTAGTAATAGTATGTATATTGCGAAGAAGACTACTTGATCCCCCCTTCTTTCAAAATGAGAGTGTTGTGACTATGCCAGGCCTCCCATTGGCAGATTGTAAATGCCATGTAATGCATCAATAGTTTTTTTATACCTAATAGAATCGAATTCGAATAGATAATAGGCATAAGTAGGAGGAGAATACACGCGGATAAATGAAAGGAACAAATGATTCTAGGAGGGATTACTAGTCTTCCTAATCTTCCACACAAGAAAAGGGTGGAAAATTCCTTTTCTTGTGTGGAAATAATAATGATTCTTGATCCTGTTCGTCAAAGATTACTATTTATTTGATTTTCCAGTTCTATCGGAACTCGTTTGTTTATATTCATAAGAAGTAGTGGACAAACAAAAAAGGGGGGGGGGAGTAACTTACTGAGCAAATAAAACTTCTTCAATGAAGTTATAAAAAAAAGTAAAAAAAAAAAGAAAATTTTAACTGTGATGAGATAATCAATAAGGATTTGGATAGGCGCAAAAATCCAAGATTTCATCTTTTCGCCCGGAGCATTAAGAGTCTTTTTTTTTTTTTTGCTTGCAATTTTATTTTTTCTTTTTATAGAGTAAGATT